TTGAGCCGAATAGAAGTTTTGCATAGATATTAAGCAAAATCCTAAATAAAAAATGGAAAACTAAAAAACTCAAAGGTTTCTTTGGTTGTGCTGGATCCACAATTCATCCTATGGATCTCTAGGATTGGTGTATTCTTATAAAAATATCGCGCAGCTTAGGACCGCGGCTAGCGAGTCACGTATAAGAGCGCCTTCTACCCATCCTGTATATTGTCCTTTTCTTCTTTTTCTATTCCAATTTTTAAAAGCTCTATCTATCATATAGAGTGAAGCGATACCCGAATTCTTACAAAGGATAATCTTTTCTTTCTCACTTGTTTTTAGTTACTAATCCGAGTGCTTTTAGGAAATTCAAATTTCAAATGACTTTTCATCGAATGACTATTCATCTTTTTTTTTCGTGCAAATAGGCGGCAAGAAAGCTCTATGGAAAAATGGTGGTTTAATTCGATGTTGTATAAGGAGGAGTTAGAACATAGGTGTGGGCTAAGTAAATCCATGGACAGTCTTGATCCTATTGACAATACCAGTAGCAGTGAAAATACGAGTCTAAATTATACAGAAAAAAACAGCCATAGTTGGAGTAATGGTTCTAGTTACAGTAATTATGATCTTTTATTCGGTATGAGGGACATTCGGAATTTAATCTCTTATGATACTTTTTTAGTTAGGGATAGTAAGGGGCAAATTTATTCCATTTTTTTTGATATTGAAAATCAGATTGTTGAGATTGCAAATGATCATTCTTTTTGTAGTTCACTCAAAAAAAAAAATTCTAATTATTTGAATTCTAGTTATGCGAATGGAGCGAAAAGTGACGATACTCCTTATGATCGTTACATGTACAATACTAAATCTAGTTTGAATAATCACATTAATAGTTGTATTGACAGTTATATTCATTCTCAAATGCGTATTGATAATTATGTTTTGCGTGATAGTGACAATTACAGCGATAATTACATTTTTGATGAAAGTCAGACGACCACTAACAAAAATGGTAAGGATAAGAATCTTGAGGTAACTAAAAAATACAGGAATTTATGGATTCAATGTGAAAATTGTTATGAATTAAATTATAAGAAATTGTTGAAGTCAAAAATGAACATTTGTGATGAATGCGGATATCATTTGAAAATGAGTAGTTCAGAGAGAATCGAACTCTTGATGGATCCAGGTACTTGGAATCCTATGGATGAAGATATGGTCTCAACGGATCCCATCGAATTCCATTCGGAGGAGGAACCCTATAAAGATCGCATTAATTCTTATCAAAAAGAGACAGGGTTAACCGACGCTGTTCAAACAGGTATAGGGCAACTAAACGGTATTCCTGTAGCAATAGGGGTTATGGATTTTAAGTTTATGGGAGGTAGTATGGGATCCGTAGTAGGAGAGAAAATCACTCGTTTGATTGAGTATGCTACTAATAAAAATAGACCACTTATTATAATAAGTGCTTCCGGCGGGGCGCGCATGCAAGAAGGAAGTTTGAGCTTGATGCAAATGGCCAAAATTTCGTCGGCTTTATTTGATTATCAATCAAATAAAAAGTTATTCTATGTATCAATTCTTACATCTCCCACTACTGGAGGGGTGACAGCCAGTTTTGGTATGTTGGGAGATATCATTATTTGTGAACCCAACGCCTACGTAGCATTTGCGGGTAAAAGAGTAATTGAAGAAACATTGAATACGACAGTACCTGAAGGTGCACAAGAAGCTGAATATTTATTCGATAAGGGTTTATTCGATCTAATTGTACCACGTAATCTTTTAAAAGGTGCTCTAAGTGAGTTATTTCAGTTGCATGCTTTCTTTCCTTTGAATCCAAATTCGATCGAGAAGTAAGGTCAATTATTATTTTTTTGTGTCGAAGGCTAATTAAGTTCATTTAGTTAGTTCGACATTTATTGAATTTAGTATAGACTATACTCACTTAGATATAATTAGTATAATTATATAGAATTATAATTCTAATTAAGTTAAGATAATTTTAGAACAATATAACAAACAGGTACAAATAAAAAATCGAGGTACCCATTCTATGACAGATATAAGCCTTCCCTCTATTTTTGTGCCTTTCGTAGGCCTAGTATTTCCGGCAATTGCAATAGCTTCTTTATTTCTTCATGTTCAAAAAAACAAGATTGTTTAGGCCAGATGGTGAGGCCAAATCACATTTTTAAACGACTTCGACTTTATTGAATCATAACACGGATATCTATTTAGTTGGGTGTAAGGTGGAATATGGTATAATGCGTGATTTCTTTCGAACATAAGTGCAAGAACTCTTATGTATACGAAACCCGATATCCGATATAGGGGTACATTTGAACTATTTTCAAATCACGGTCGGTCCATGTTTGAAATAGAAAGTAAATGCTTGTAGATATCAAGGGCGGGTTCATATGAAGGGGACCTTATTTTCGATCAAACGAATTTTATTAATTATCTCTACAGGTTCACATTAGAATAGTGCTAGCTGATGAGAGTTACTTCAGAAATGTAGCGTTAAGTAAAGTATAAGTGAAATTCTTTTTAGTTATTCTATCAATTCAAATTAAATGCAACTAGATTAGTATGAATTGGCGATCAGAACGTATATGGATAGAACTTATAAGGGGGTCTAGAAAAACAAGTAATTTATGCTGGGCCTTTATCCTTTTTTTAGGTTCATTAGGATTTTTATTAGTTGGAACTTCCAGCTATCTTGGTAGGAATTTGATATCTTTATTTCCCTCTCAACAAATCCTTTTTTTTCCACAAGGGATCGTGATGTCTTTCTATGGGATTGCGGGCCTCTTTATTAGCTCCTATTTGTGGTGCACAATTTCGTGGAATGTAGGTAGCGGTTATGATCTATTCGATAAAAAAGAAGGAATAGTGTGTATTTTTCGTTGGGGATTTCCGGGAAAAAATCGTCGCATCTTCCTCCGATTCCTTATAAATGATATTCAGTCTATCAGAATAGAACTTAAAGAGGGTATTTATCCTCGGCGTGTCCTTTATCTAGAAATCAGAGGCCAGGGGGCCGTTCCTTTGACTCGTACTGATGAGAATTTAACTCCACGAGAAATGGAACAAAAAGCTGCCGAATTGGCCTATTTCTTGTGCGTACCGGTTGAAGTATTTTGAAATGGACGGAACAATAAATGCTTTCTTAGTCTAGGTTGGCGGTAGAAAAACCTTCCAATCTCTTTTTTTATTACGGTATAACTTAACGAAAATTTCGTTAGAACGTCCATTCGAACCAAGGCAAACGCATATTATTATTATTATATAGATATCTGGAATGGAACATGCAAAAAAAGGGGGGGTTGTTTGCAAAAAAGATATTTTATACGTATGGAAATCCACTCGACGTAAGCCATTATCAAAAAAAGTAACAAATCGAAATAAGGATAGATTCATCCCCCAAAATTTTGAAATAAAGAAATTTTTTGTTTAGTTTCAATATTTTGAATTTTGAATTGATAGGTTAGAGACAAATAGCTCGGGTAACTAAATTATCTCTCGCGATGTTTCGTTTTCTCCCTTCTTTCGCTCTCCTCTCTTTACTTTAATGAATGACCCAACATTTGGGTTTCTTATAACGAGAATTATCAAATTTCTGTCTTGTTTTGCTACCCCCTTTGTTTTGAGCATCACATTCCGAAAATTTTCTCAATTATTTTTGTGCTATGGTAGTCAACGCTTTTTGCAATATTTGGAGAGTTTTTTGTCTCGAAATCCGAATTCATTCACTATTAACTAAAGTGGGTTTCGGGGATTCATCTAAAGGCTAAAGGAAGGAATTTCTTCGAATTTGACCAATTGAAATAGCTGGAAACTTTCTTTTTTCCTTATTTTCACACTCGATGGACTCTTATTCGATTTCTGTATTCTTGCAAGATTCTTCAAAATTATCAAGGACTAATTACCGACTCACAAATAAAAAAACAGAAAATGATTCGATACCTTGGAATAGAACTCGTTTTGGTGAAAAATAAAATATTAGATCCCATAGAGTCGACGAATGAGGCCACTTTTAAAAAGGAACTTAACAATTTCGAAATGAAAAAAAAAAGGAAAAAAAAGCATTTATTCCCCTTCTATTTCTTGTATCTATAGTCTTTTTACCCTGGTGGAGCTTTCTAGCACGTAATAAAAGTCTGGAGTTTTGGGTTACTAATTGGTGGAATACCAAGCAATCCGAAACTCTTTTGAATGAAATTCAAGAAAAGAGTCTTCTAGAAAAATTCATCGAATTAGAGGAGCTCTTACTGTTCGATGAGGTGATAAAGGAATATCCGAAGACACATCTAAAAAAGCTTTCTATAGGAATCCATAAAGAAACGATTCAATTGATCAAGTTGCACAATGAAGATTGTATCCATACAATTTTGTCCTTCTCGACCAATATAATTTGTTTCGTTATTCTAAGTGGTTATTCTATTATAGGTAATGAAGAACTTATTATTCTTAACTCTTGGGTTCAGGAATTCCTATATAATCTAAGCGACACAATAAAAGCATTTTCTATTCTTTTATTAACCGATTTATGTATCGGATTCCATTCGCCGCATGGTTGGGAACTAATAATCGGCTCTATCTACAAAGATTTTGGATTTTCTCATAACGATCAAATTCTATCTGGTCTTGTTTCCACTTTTCCAGTCATTCTAGATACACTTTTGAAATATTGGATCTTCCGTTATTTAAATCGTGTATCCCCATCACTTGTAGTGATTTATCATTCAATGAATGACTGAAAAAAGGTCTACTACTGATCTTAATCCAATTAGAATGTTTAGTACTTTGGGCATAAGAATTCCAAATCCGACTGACTCTTTCTACCCATCCACGGCAGGAAAGTCCTCCTATATTCCAGTAAATAGCAGAATCGTGGATAGGGAACTATACTAGCGACCTACCCAATTTATTGTAGAAATTCTCGGGATTAAAACTTGGACCATGCAAACTATAAATACCCTTTCTTGGATAAAAGAACAGATTAC